AGGTGTATTTGTGGTTTGTGGGGTTGGGGTGTTGGTGATTAGTTGTTTAAACTCGTTGAAAATTTTTTGGGCTCGGATCTAGAGGGGTACGAGTCTACGTGGATTTTATTGATTAAAGTAGCATGTTGGTATCAAAAGAAGGGTTTGGTTGGTGGAGAGAAAGAAGGGGGGAAAAAGGTCTTAGGCTTTGCGTGTAATTATATACCTAGTCTTGTTTTTGGGGTTTGGCAAGATTTTATTGAGTATATGTGGTGTAGAGTCTAATATGACTGAATAACACCATATGGTTGAATATGCGGAGGAATAACGTTCAATTTAAGTCCAGCTACAATTTGCTTGCCTGTGTTAGGGCCTTTGACGGCCATAGCTGAGTCATAGCATCCCCAAATTAAAAAAGATACCAAATGCATGACACCACAGTTATGTGTGATCATGGGCTGATTAGTCATTAGTCCATCGAGATGTCTTATTTAAGGGGAAAGAGTAGGCGATTTTAGGTGAGATGGCCCTGAAGTAAGAACCAGATGCCAGGTATAGTTTCAGGCTAGAAACCCCCACGATTTATGGGCCCGGAGCGAGAACGAGGACATTCAGTGGAAGGGTTGATGATTTCCCGCGGCTTGGTGATTAAGCGCTCATACATTGGTTATGATACGCATGTTGACTGGAAATGATTTGACTTGAATGGGGTATGTACGATCAATAATAATATGTACTATGCAATATTAATCAACGCTAATTTGGTTCATGGATATTCATATCCTATGCTTAAATCCTATATCCTATTAATAACCTAATGTTTTATGCAAGACTAATAGTATTATGTACATGCTTATATGCATGGGGCAAACAATTTAATGCACGATATACATACCTGGTATATAACCTAACATGTTATGTACGACGTACATAAGCGGGTGACAGATATTATTGATACTGAGGTGTCACATGGTGAGATGTCTTCTGGTTTAAGAAGGGAGTGTTCAAGGAATAGTTTAAGTAGAATTTCAGCTTTGGGTGTTGATGGTGGAGCTAGGGCTTCTTCCTTGAAAGTCTTAGGGAGGGTGGTGTTCTCCTTTTCTGGTTTACAAGACCAGGGTAATTAGTATACTACAAAGACTCTTCATTTCATGAGGCTGTTTTCAATGATACCTGCGAGTGGTATGAGTACGAGGATTAAGGTAAAGTATAGGATGGATGCTAGTTGGCCAATGATGATGAATGGGTGTTCGACTGGTTGGCCTCCAATTCATGTGAGTGTAAGTAAGTCAGCTACTAGTAGTCAGAATATGCATTGGCTTAGGGGCCGGAATATTATGCTTCGTTGTTTGGATGTGTGTAGGGAGGGGATGATGAGGAGGATTAGGATAGAAAAGGTCAGGGCTAGTACACCGCCTAGTTTATTGGGAATAGATCGTAGGATTGCGTAGGCAAATAGGAAGTACCATTCTGGTTTAATGTGTGGAGGGGTGCTGAGGGGGTTAGCAGGGGTGTAGTTGTCTGGGTCTCCTAGGAGATCAGGTGAGAATAGGACTAGGATGAGTAGGGCTATGATTAACAGTAGGGCTCCTAGGATGTCTTTGATTGTGTAGTAGGGGTGGAATGGAATTTTATCTATGTTGGATGGGATTCCTGATGGGTTGTTGGATCCCGTTTCGTGTAAGAATAGTAGGTGGGTGATTGCTAGAGCTAGAATGATGAAGGGAAGGATGAAATGGAAGGCAAAGAATCGGGTAAGAGTGGCTTTGTCTACAGAGAATCCGCCTCAGATTCATTCTACAAGGTCGGTGCCGATGTAAGGGATAGCTGAGAGAAGGTTTGTGATGACTGTGGCTCCTCAGAAGGATATTTGGCCTCATGGTAGGACGTAGCCTATGAATGCTGTGGCTATTAGGGTGAGTAGGAGGATGGTTCCGATGTTTCAGGTCTCTAGGAAGGTATAGGATCCGTAGTAAAGGCCTCGTCCTACATGGATGAACAGGCAGATGAAAAATATGGATGCTCCGTTGGCGTGGGTGTAGCGGATTATTCAGCCGTAGTTTACATCTCGGCAAATGTGGGCTACGGATGAAAAGGCGGTTGTTGTGTCTGGTGTGTAGTGTATTGCGAGGAATAGTCCGGTTAAGATTTGTAGGATTAGGCAGATTCCTAATAGGGAGCCGAAGTTTCATCAGGATGAGATGTTTGATGGGGTGGGTAGGTCGATGAATGAGTGGTTGATAATTTTGATTAGTGGGTGGGATTTGCGGATGTTAGTCATTAGTGTTCTTGTAGTTGAAATACAACGATGATTTTTCATGTCATTGGTCATGGTTGGAGTCCATGTGAGAATAATGATGACATATATAGGATTTATTTTAAGTATTGTGTTTGTGATTAGTTTTGTGGGGTTTTCTTCAAAACCTTCGCCTATTTATGGGGGCTTGGTATTGGTTGTGAGTGGTGGGGTTGGTTGTGGTATTGTAATGAGTTTTGGGGGTTCTTTTTTAGGGTTAATGGTCTTTTTAATTTATTTGGGTGGGATGTTAGTGGTTTTTGGTTATACAACGGCTATAGCTACTGAACAGTATCCTGAGGCGTGAGTATCTAATGTGACTGTTTTAGGGGCTTTCATTTTGGGCGTGTTGATGGAGGTTGTATTGGTTTTATATCTTTTTAAAAATGGTGAGGTGGAGATTATGTTTAAGTTTAGTAGTATGGGGGATTGGGTGATATGTGATAGTGGAAGTTCTGAGGTTTTTAGTGAGGAAATTGTTGGGGTTTCTGCGTTGTATAGTTATGGGGTTTGGATTGTTATGGTGACTGGTTGGTCGTTGTTTGTGGGTGTACTAGTAATTTTAGAGGTTACTCGTGGGGCATAAGTAGGAGTAGACTTAGAGCTAAGGTGATAAGGAATGAGAGGAAATATAGTTTAATTAGGCCTTTTTGGTTTGATACTAGTGTTGAGGAGATTATTTGGAATTGGGAGATTGATTTTGGTAGAATCGTTTCTAGTCAGATTGAGTCTAGTAGTAGTGATGCTGATTTTTGGCTTGCTAGTAGGCCTATAGATGGGGGTAGACGGTGAAAGATGGTTGGGAAATATCCAAGGAGATTGGAGAATTTTAGTAGGTTAGAAGGATGTTTGGGTTTTAGATTGTATGTTGCAAGGCTGAGTTCAAGTGCTAGCGCGAAGCCTAGGATGGTTACGGCAAGGGCTGTGAGTTTAAGGTAGTAAGGTATAGTTATTTTTGGGATGGTTGTTGGATAGATGCTGTTGGAGATGAGGAATCCGGCGAAGATGCTGCCAATTAAGAGACGTTTGATAGAGTTTATTAGGAAGGGGTTGTTTTCGTTGATTGAGACTAGGGTTGGGAAGCGGGGTTGTCCTAGGAGTGTGAAGAAGATTATTCGGGTGCTGTAGGCAGCTGTTAGGGATGTAGCGATGAGAGTAACTAGTAGGGCTCAGGCGTTGGTATATGATGTGTTGGCGGTTTCGATGATTAGGTCTTTGGAGTAGAAACCTGTAAGGAATGGCATGCCTGTTAGTGCAAGGCTTCCAATAATGAGGGAGGTTGCAGTGAAGGGTATGGTTTTGAATAGACCGCCTATTTTTCGGATATCTTGTTCATCATTTAGGTTGTGGATAATAGACCCGGAGCATATAAATAACATGGCTTTGAAGAATGCGTGTGTACAAATGTGGAGGAAGGCTAGGTATGGTTGGTTAATGCCAATAGTCACGATTATTAGGCCTAATTGGCTTGAGGTGGAGAAGGCGATGATTTTTTTGATGTCGTTTTGGGTAAGTGCACAGATTGCTGTGAATAGGGTGGTGATGGCTCCTAAGCATAGTGTGAGGGTTTGGATTGTCTTGTTATTTTCTATTAATGGGTGGAAGCGGATTAGTAGGAATACACCTGCAACGACTATTGTGCTTGAGTGGAGTAGGGCTGAAACTGGTGTGGGACCTTCTATAGCTGAGGGAAGTCATGGGTGTAGGCCGAATTGAGCAGATTTTCCAGTTGCGGCTAGGAGAAGTCCTATTAATGGGAGGTTTGTGTGGGTGGAGTTGAGTGTAAAGATTTGTTGAAGGTCTCATGAGTTTATATTACATAGGAATCATGCCATTGATATAATGAAGCCAATATCGCCAATACGGTTGTATAGGACGGCTTGTAGGGCGGCTGTGTTTGCGTCTGTTCGGCCGTATCATCAGCCGATTAGTAGGAATGACATAATCCCTACGCCTTCCCATCCAATGAACAGTTGGAAGAGGTTGTTGGCTGTAACTAGGATTATTATGGTAATGAGGAATATGAGGAGGTATTTGAAGAATTGGGTGATATAGGGATCTGAGTGTATATATCATATTGAGAATTCTATGATGGATCATGTGACAAAAAGTGCCACTGGTACAAAAATTATTGAGAAGTAGTCTAGTTTAAAGCTGAGGGATAGTTTTAGGGTTTGAATTGTTATTCAGTGTCAGTTTGAGATAATTATTTCTTGGCCTGATTGAATGAATATTATTGTGGGGATGAGGCTGGTGATGAAAGCACATGAGATGGTATTTTTTACGAAGTAGGAGTACGTGGTGTTTTTGTGGGTGTTAGTAGTAATTGTGATAATTGGTAGTGTTAGTATAAGTAGTGAGGTTAATATAAGAGGGGAGAATATATTTATTACTTTTATTTGGAGTTGCACCAATTTTTTGGTTCCTAAGACCAACGGATAACTTCTATCCTTTAAAAGTTTGAGAAAGCCATACTGTTAGGTATGGAGGCGTGAGTTAGCAGTTCTTGCATTCTTTCTCGGTAGATAAGAAGTGTTAAGTTTCTATTATTAGGCTCACAATCTAATGTTTTTGTTAAACTATATCTACAGTACAGGGTTCCTAGAATAATTTTAGGGTTTAATGATAGGAGTAGTAAAGGTAAAAGGTGGAGGGCCATGAGTGTGTTTTCTCGGGTGAATGATGGTTTGATGTTGTTGATGTGGTAGGTGTATTTACCTCGTTGTGTTGTGATTAATATGTAGAGGGAGTAAAGAGCGGTGATGATAATGTTTGTACCTATTAGGATAATAGTGATGTTAGATCATGAGAATGATGATATTACTACGAATAGCTCTCCTACAAGGTTGATTGTTGGAGGTAGAGCTAAGTTAGTTAGGCTTGCTAATAGTCATCACATAGCTATTAGTGGGAGGAGTGTTTGTAGTCCTCGGGCTAGGATTATAGTTCGGCTATGGGTTCGTTCATAATTTGAATTTGCTAGGCAAAATAATACTGATGATGTTAGGCCATGGGCGATTATTAGGGCTGTAGCTCCTATGTAACTCCATGGTGTCTGGATGAGGACGGCTACGATTACTAAGGCTATGTGGCTGACAGAAGAGTATGCGATGAGTGATTTTAGATCTGTTTGGCGTAGGCAGATTGAGCTGGTTATGATTATCCCTCATAAGGATAATATAAGGAAGGGATAGGCTATGTAACTTGTTAGGGGGTTGAGGATTGTTGTAATTCGTAATATTCCGTAGCCCCCTAGTTTTAGTAGGATGGCTGCTAGTACTATGGAGCCGGCAATGGGGGCTTCAACGTGTGCTTTGGGTAGTCAGAGGTGGAGGCCGTAGAGGGGTATTTTTACTATGAATGCTATTATGCATGCTAGTCACAGTAGAGCATTGGATCAGGAGTCGGGTAGTGTTTGGGTTGAGTATTGAATTAGTAATAGATTTAGTGAGCCCGTGAGGTTTTGAATATAAATTAGTGCAATTAGGAGTGGTAATGACCCTGTTAGTGTGTAGAATAAGAAGTAGAGGCCTGCATTTAGTCGCTCTGTTTGATTACCTCATCGGGTGATAATGATTAGTGTTGGAATTAGAGTTGCTTCAAATAGAATGTAGAAGGAGATTAATTCTATAGATGTGAAGGTTATAATTAGGAATAATTGAAGTGTAATTAGTATTGTGATATAGAGTTTTTTTCGGGCTAGGGGTTCTTTAGATAGATGGTGTTGGCTGGCTATGATTATGAGTGGGAGCAGTCACGTAGTGAGAGCCAGTAAGGGTGCTGACAAGGGGTCGGAAAAGAATGTTGGAGAGATGTTAAAGCTGTTTTCGCTGGGTTGGTTTAGGAATGATAGGCTGATGAGGCTGATTAGCAGGCTGTAAGTTGTGGTGTTAATTCAGATTATGTTACTTTTTGATAATCATGTCAGTGGAATTAGTATTAGGGTAGGAGTGATAACTTTTAACATTGGAGAAGATTGAGGCTTTGTACGTAGTCTGTACCATAGGTGTTGGAGATCATTACTAGTAAGGATAGTCCTAATGCGGCCTCACAAGCTGCGAATACTAGGAGGATAATGGGCATTATGCTAGCTAGCGTGAAATGAGAGTTTAAGACTGTTATAGTTGCTATGATAAATAGTGATAGTATTATGCCTTCTAAGCATAGAAGTGAGGATATTAGGTGGGATCGATATATTAGTAGTCCTGTAAGGGATACAGTGAACGCTAGGAAGACGTTGATATGGACTAGGGACATTTGATAATTATGAAGTAAATCATAGTCTAATGAGTCGAAATCATTTATTTTTGGTTTAAACTAATTATCATACTCGGTTCATTCCAATCCTTTCTGAGTTCATTCGTAGGCTAGGCTAGCAGCGAGTAGTGAGATTAGAGCTAGTGCCATGGTGAGTATAGTTTTTAGGTTGGTTGTTTGAGATGCTCATGGTAGAGGCAGAAGGAGTGCGATTTCTAGGTCAAAAAGTAGGAATGTGATAGCTACTAAGAAGAATTTTATGGAGAAGGGTAGGCGTGCTGACCCTATGGGGTCGAATCCGCATTCGTAGGGGCTAGATTTTTCTGAGTAAACGTTTAATTGGGGTAATCAGAATGCAATGAGTACTAGTACTGAGGCTAGTAGTGTATTGATAAATAGTGTTAGTAACAGGTTAATTATTCTTTTTCGGATTTTACCGAAGCTAATTGATTGGAAGTCAATTGTACTGTTTAATACTAAAAGAATAAGAGCCTCATCAATAGATAGATACGTATAGGAATAGTCATACTACGTCCACGAAATGTCAGTATCAGGCAGCTGCTTCAAACCCAAAATGGTGATTAGATGTGAAGTGGAATTTTAGTTGGCGCAAGAAGCAGACGATGAGGAAAGTGGAGCCAATAATTACGTGTAGTCCGTGAAAGCCTGTGGCGACGAAGAATGTTGATCCATAAATGCCATCTGAAATTGTGAAGGGTGCTTCATAGTATTCTGAGGCTTGAAGTAATGTAAAGTAAATGCCCAGGGAGATAGTGATAAATAAGGCTTGAAGTATGTGTTTGCGGTTACCTTCTATTAAACTGTGATGGGCTCAGGTAATTGAAACTCCGGATGCTAGCAGAACCGAGGTATTAAGGAGGGGTACTTCTATAGGATTTAAGGGGTGAATGCCTGTAGGTGGTCAGCATCCTCCGAGTTCAGGTGTTGGGGCCAGACTTGAGTGGTAGAAGGCTCAGAAGAAGCCAGAGAAAAAGAATACTTCTGAAATAATAAATAAGATTATGCCGTATCGAAGTCCTTTTTGTACGGCAGGTGTGTGATGGCCTTGGAACGTGCTTTCTCGGATAACGTCTCGCCATCATTGATATATGGTTAATATATTGGTTGTCAGTCCTAGGGTCAGTAGGAGTGCTGAGTTGTAGTGGAATCATATTACTAGTCCTGATGTTATAAGAAGGGCTGAGAGGGCTCCTGTTAGAGGTCAAGGGCTGGGGTTAACTATGTGATATGCATGGGTTTGGTGGGTCATTAGGTGTTGTCATGTAGGTATAGGCTTACTAGAAGAGTGAATACGTAAGCTTGAATTAGGGCTACAGCGAATTCAAGGATGGTAAGTAGAATGAGGATAATAAATGTGATGAGGGCCGTAGTAGGGCTAATGTTTATTAGGGCCAGCGTTGCTCCTCCAATTAGGTGTATTAAGAGATGTCCTGCAGTGATGTTGGCTGTTAGCCGTACGGCAAGGGCAATGGGTTGGATAAATAGGCTGATGGTTTCGATAATTACTAGTATGGGGATGAGGAAAACAGGTGTTCCTTGAGGGAGGAAATGGGCTAGAGATGCTTTGGTTTTATGGCGGAATCCTACAAATACCGTTCCTGCTCATAGAGGAATGGCTATGCCTAGATTCATTGATAGTTGGGTAGTGGGTGTAAATGAGTGTGGTAGTAGTCCTAGCAGGTTGGTTGAACCAATAAATAGGATAAGGGATATGAGTATTAGTGCTCAGGTTTGTCCTTTACTGTTGTGAGTGGATATTATTTGTTTTGATGTGAGTCGGAGTAGTCATTGTTGTATGGAGATTAGACGGTTATTAATAAGTCGGTTGGGTGAGGGAAATATAATGCTGGGGAATATGATAATTAAGATAACAATAGGTAGTCCTATTATTGTAGGGGTAGTGAAAGAGGTGAATAGATTTTCGTTCATTTTGATTCTCAGGGTGTTGTATATGTTAGTGTTTTGGTTGATTTTAGCTCTGGATTTGGGGGATGTAGGTGGCTTGAAATTTTTAGTTGGAACATAATAAATAGGGTGATGATTATTGATATAATGGTAATAAATCATGTTGATGTATCTAGTTGTGGCATATCACTAAGGAGAGATCTGGGCTCTCAATCTCCAATTTAAAAGATTGGTGCTGTGTAGCTTCTTAATGATTTTAGAGTATTGATGCAGATCATTTTTCGAAATGTTTTAGTGGGACTAATTCGAGGACGATAGGCATAAAGCTGTGGTTAGAGCCACAAATTTCTGAGCATTGTCCGTAGTATAATCCTGGTCGTGTGGATACTAGGGTTGTTTGGTTCAAGCGCCCTGGGATTGCATCTGTTTTTAGGCCTAAAGAGGGAACGGCTCATGAATGAAGGACGTCTTCAGATGAGATTAGTATTCGAACTGTTATTTCTATGGGTAACACTACTCGGTTATCTACTTCTAGAAGCCGTAATTCACCTGGTTTTAGGTCTGATGTGGGGATCATGTAGGAGTCAAAGGTTAGGTCTTCATAGTCTGTGTATTCGTAGCTTCAGTATCATTGGTGACCTATAGTCTTGACAGTTAAGGAAGGGTTGTTGATTTCATCTATTATATAAAGGATTCGTAGTGATGGAAGGGCAATTAGGATAAGAATAATAGCTGGTAGAATAGTTCAGATGGTCTCTACTTCTTGGGCGTCTATAGTGCTTGTGTGTGTTAGCTTAGTTGTTAGTATAAGTGAGATGATATATAATACTAGAGAGCTGATTAAGAATACGATTATTAGTGTGTGATCATGAAAGTGGAGCAGTTCTTCTATGATAGGGGATGTTGCATCTTGGAATCCTAGTTGGAAGGGATAAGCCATGGAGGTATATAGGGTTTTAGCCTATAACTTAACTTCGACAAAGTTATGTAATTTTTACTAATACCTCATTTATTGAGAGAGACATAGGGGCTATGATATTGGCTTGAAACCAATTAAAGAAGGTTCGACTCCTTCCTCTCTTATTTTAGGTTTACGTAAACGGGTTCTTCAAATGTATGATATGGAGGTGGACATCCGTGCAGCCATTCAAGATTGGAGGTGGTTAGTTCTACTGTTGATACTTCTCGTTTGGATGCGAATGCTTCTCAGACTATGAAGACTATGAGTATAACTGCTGTTAGTGAAATGAAGGATCCTATAGATGAGATAGTATTTCATGTCGTATATGCATCTGGGTAGTCTGAATAGCGACGTGGTATTCCTGAGAGACCTAGAAAGTGCTGTGGGAAAAAGGTTATGTTTACTCCTACGAATATAATTGTAAAGTGAATCTTTGCTCAGGTCTGGTTAAGTGTGTATCCTGAGAATAAAGGGAATCAGTGGACGAACCCTCCTATAATAGCAAAGACGGCTCCTATGGATAGAACATAATGGAAATGTGCTACTACATAGTATGTGTCGTGAAGTACAATGTCTAGGGATGAGTTGGCCAGGACGATCCCTGTTAGACCTCCTACTGTGAATAAGAAGATAAAACCCAGGGCTCATAGTATAGCCGGCGATCATTTAATATTTCCTCCGTGAAGGGTGGCTAGTCAGCTGAATACTTTTACGCCTGTGGGAATAGCAATAATTATAGTGGCGGATGTAAAGTATGCTCGTGTGTCAACGTCCATGCCAACTGTAAACATGTGGTGGGCTCATACGATAAATCCTAGGAATCCGATAGATATCATGGCTCAGACTATTCCTATGTAACCAAAAGGTTCTTTTTTTCCTGAATAGTATGTGACAATATGTGAAATTATTCCAAAGCCTGGAAGAATCAGAATATAGACTTCGGGGTGGCCGAAGAATCAGAAGAGGTGTTGGTATAAAATGGGGTCTCCTCCCCCTGCTGGGTCGAAAAAGGTAGTATTTAGATTACGGTCTGTTAGTAATATGGTAATTCCTGCTGCTAGGACTGGGAGTGCCAATAGTAGAAGTACTGCTGTGATTAGGACAGATCATACGAATAGAGGCGTTTGATATTGGGATATTGCTGGCGGTTTTATATTAATAATTGTAGTGATAAAATTGATGGCACCTAGGATTGAGGACACTCCTGCTAGGTGTAGGGAGAAGATGGTTAGGTCGACAGAGGCTCCTGCATGGGCTATATTGCCAGCTAGAGGCGGGTAGACGGTTCAACCTGTTCCGGCGCCAGCTTCTACTATTGATGAAGCGAGCAGAAGAAGGAATGATGGTGGGAGAAGTCAGAAGCTTATATTGTTTATTCGGGGGAATGCTATGTCGGGTGCTCCAATTATTAGAGGAACCAATCAGTTTCCGAATCCTCCAATCATAATAGGCATTACTATGAAGAAAATTATTACGAATGCGTGGGCAGTTACAACTACGTTGTAGATTTGGTCATCTCCTAATAAGGTTCCGGGCTGGCCTAGTTCAGCGCGAATTAGAAGGCTTAAGGCAGTCCCTACTATTCCGGCTCATGCGCCAAATAATAGGTAGAGAGTACCGATATCTTTATGGTTAGTTGAAAATAGTCAACGGTTAATGAACATAGGTAAAATGGCTGAGAAAGCATTAGACTGTAAATCTAAAGACAGAGGTTATAACCCTCTTTTTGCCAAGCTCTGTGGTGAATTTCATATTGAATTGCAAATTCAAAGAAGCAGCTTCAATTCTGCCGGGGCTTCTCCCGCCTTTTTTCTTAGGCGGCGGGAGAAGTAGATTGAAGCCAGTTGATTAGGGTATTTAGCTGTTAACTAAAATTTCGTGGGATAGTGGCCCACCAATCTAGGGAGGGTTTAGCTTAATTAAAGTGTTTGATTTGCATTCAATTGATGTAGGATAGAGTCCTGCAGCCCTTAGTTAACAGGAATTAAGTAATTTGTACTTGCTTAGGGCTTTGAAGGCTCTTGGTCTGGTGTAACCTAAATTCCTAGTTTAGGATAGATATGATTGGTGTTAGTGGGAGGAGTAATGTTGATATAATGGTTAGTGTGGGTAGGAAGATTATCCGGTTTGAGTTCTCGAATTGTCATTTTATTTTTATGTTGTTTGTTGATGGGAATATTGTTAGTGAGGTGGAGTAGGTTAGACGTATGTAGAAGTATAGGTTGAGTAGGGCTATGATGGCTATGGATGTTGGTAGGATAATGCTGTTGTTTTTTGTTAGTTCTTGGATGATTATTCATTTTGGGATAAATCCTGATAGTGGGGGTAAGCCTCCTAGGGATAATATGGTAATTAGGATGAGTGAGGTGACTAGAGGAGTTTTGTTTCATATGTGGGATAGCGATAGTGTTGTGGTTGAGGAGTTAAGTATAAATAGTATAAATGTGGTGAGTGTTATTGTAATGTAGATTAGCATGTTGAGTACTGTTATTGTTGGGTTGTATATTAGAATGGCTGTTATTCATCCTATGTGGGCGATTGATGAGTATGCTATAATTTTTCGTAGTTGGGTTTGGTTAAGACCTCCTCAACCTCCTACTAAGATGGATAGAATGGCTATGGTTATTAGTATATCTAGGTTAATGGATGGTGCAATTTGGTATAGAATTGATATTGGTGCTAGCTTTTGTCATGTAAGTAGGATTAGGCCTGATGTTAATGAAATGCCTTGAGTTACTTCGGGCACTCAGAAGTGGAATGGAGATAGTCCGAGTTTTATGGTGAGGGCTAGTGTTATGATAATGGATGCTGTGGGATTGAAGATTTTTGTAATTGTTCACTGGCCAGAGTATATGAGGTTGATGATAATAGCTATTATAAGGAGTATTGATGCGGTAGCTTGTGTTAGAAAGTATTTGGTTGACGCTTCTATGGCTCGTGGGTTAAATTTTTTTATTAGGATGGGGATGATGGCTAGTAGGTTTATTTCGAAGCCGATTCAAATTATTAGTCAGTGCGAGCTAGTTATTACAATTATAGTCCCTAGGATGGCGGTTGCTAGAATAGTCGTAAAGATAATTGGGTTAATTAGTACGGGAAGGGTATAATCCAACATTTTCGGGGTATGGGCCCGATAGCTTGTTTAGCTGACCTTACTTGTAGAATGTGGTGTAACTTGGTAGCACGAAGATTTTTGAATTCTTAAGAGTAGGTTCGATTCCTATGGTTCTAGAAATAAGAGGGCTTGAACCTCTATTATTTACTCTATCAAAGTAATTCTTTTGTCAGACATATTTCTTATGTTTGTGGAGGGATGCTTGATATTATGATTGGCAGTGATACATGTCATATGCATAGGGCTAGGGTGAGGGGTAAAAAGTTTTTTCATAGGAGATGTATGAGTTGGTCATATCGGAATCGTGGGTAGGATGCTCGGATTCATAGGAAGGAGACAGTTAGTAGTAGGGTTTTGACAGTAAAGTTAATTGTGAATAGTTCTGGTATATAAGGGTTGTGGAATGCTCCTAGAAACAGAATAGTTGTGAAGGCATTTATTATGATAATGTTTGCGTATTCTGCTATAAAGAATAGAGCGAATGGACCAGCTGCGTATTCAACATTGAAGCCTGATACTAATTCTGATTCTCCTTCTGTTAAGTCGAATGGGGCTCGGTTGGTTTCTGCTAATGTTGAGATGAATCATATTATGGTTAGGGGTCATGATGGGAAAATTAGTCATAGATGTTCTTGGGTGGTAATTAGTGTAGATAATGTGAATGATCCGTTTATTAATAGAACTGAGAGAAGAATAATTGCTAGGGTTACTTCGTATGAGATTGTTTGGGCTACCGCTCGTAGGGCTCCGATTAGTGCGTATTTTGAATTTGAGGCTCATCCTGATCATAGGATAGAATAGACGGCTAGGCTTGATATGGCGAGTATGAATAAAACCCCTAGGTTTATGTTGATTAGGGGGTGAGGTATTGGTAGTGGAATTCATATTGTTAGGGCTAAGGTTAGGGCTAGAATTGGGGCAATGATAAATATAGTTGTTGATGATGTTGATGGTTTTAATGGCTCTTTGGTGAATAGTTTAATTGCATCAGCAATTGGTTGTAGTAGACCGTAGGGACCTACAATATTTGGTCCTTTTCGGAGTTGTATGTAGCCTAATACTTTGCGTTCAACTAGTGTGAGGAATGCTACGGCGAGTAGGATCGGTACAATTAGGAGGAGGATGTTGATTGTAAACATGTTGTTAGGAAGAGGAGTTGAACCTCTGGTTATAAAGGTTTAAGTTTTATGCAATTACCGGGCTCTGCCATCCTAACATGACCCTGGTCTAGGGTAAGATTATGTGTAAATTAATTAGATTGAGATTATATCATCTATTGATTTGAAGGCGCTTTTGTGAAGTAGGCCTTATTTCTCTTTTCCTTTCGTACTGGGAGGAATATTAAATAGATAGAAACCGACCTGGATTACTCCGGTCTGAACTCAGATCACGTAGGACTTTAATCGTTGAACAAACGAACCATTAATAGCGGTTACACCATTAGGATGTCCTGATCCAACATCGAGGTCGTAAACCCTATTGTCGATATGGACTCTAGAATAGGATTGCGCTGTTATCCCTAGGGTAACTTGTTCCGTTGATCAATGGTTTGGATCAATAAGTGATGTATTATTTTTGACTAGTTAGTCTAGAATTTAATCACTCGGAGGTTGTTTTGTTCTCCGAGGTCACCCCAACCGAAATCGCTAATTCAGTCAAATCTTTGTTATTCCTTGGGTGTAGGTTGAAGGTTTTGTCTTTGTGAATTAGTTGATTAAAGCTCCATAGGGTCTTCTCGTCTTGTTATGTTATCCCCGCCTCTTCACGGGGAGGTCAATTTCACTGATTGAAGGTAAGAGACAGTAAAACCCTCGTGTGGCCATTCATACAAGTCCTTATTTAGAGAACAAGTGATTATGCTACCTTTGCACGGTTAGGATACCGCGGCCGTTGAAACAGATGTCACTGGGCAGGCAGTGCCTCTAATACTGGGTATGCTAGAGGTGATGTTTTTGGTAAACAGGCGGGGTTTGTGTTTGCCGAGTTCCTTTTACTTTTTTCAATCTTTCCTTTATAATGCATGCCTGTGTTGGGTCAACAGTTGGTTTAATAGTGTTATTTATTATTGGGTTGTATCTATTTTATTGTTAACTATCAGTGATTATTCGTTCTGATATAGGCTTATGCAAGGAGAAATAATTCTTGTTACTCATATTAACATTATTGCTTCTATTTGTTAATAGATTGGTCCAATATTGGATTAGGAGTTGGTTGGTTGTTATTGGAATTAAGGTGATTGTATTGTTGAGCTTGAACGCTTTCTTAATTGGTGGCTGCTTTTAGGCCAACTATGTATAGTTTTATTTTTACTCTCTAATGGAGGTTGTATCCTGTATCTAAAGAGCTGTACCTTTTTAGACTATAATTTAAATTTACATAGGAGTTGTGGGGCTTTTAGGTAAATTTAAATTTGAACTTATATTCTGTTTTGGACAACCAGCTATCACCAGGCTCGTTAGGCTTTTCACCTCTACCTATAAATCTTCTCACTATTTTGCCACATAGATGAGTTCGTTCGTTTTTGGACTGTTCATAGGTAGCTCGTCTGGTTTCGGGGTGTTTAACTTAAGTTCTCTTTGCTAAAATTGTTCTAGTTAAATCATTATGCAAAAGGTAGAGGGAGTAAGCCTTGCTGTTTGGTACTTTTAAGATTCTTTCATCGTTCCCTTGCGGTACTTTTTCTATAGCGCCTGTTAAAATTTCTATCTCCTATACTTTAGTAAGTTTTAGTAAATGTTTTGTTTAAGTTGGTCTGTAGTAGTTGAGTTGAGTTTGTTTGGGCTAGCTTTAGTTCAAAGTGGTCATTTTGGATGAAATCTCCTGGGTGTAAACTAGGTGCTTTATTTAAGCTACACTTTGATTATCCAAGCGCACTTTCCAGTACGCTTACCTTGTTACGACTTGTCTCCTTTTATACGTTTAATGTGTGTTAATATATTATGGTTTGGTTTAGTGGTATTTAAGGAGGGTGACGGGCGGTGTGTGCGTGCTTTATGGCCTGATTCAATTAAGCTCTCTATTCTTAATTTACTGCTAAATCCTCCTTTAGTCTTTAGTTTCATAAAGGCTTTCGTTTGGGTGATTGTTGTTCTTATAGTAGAAAATGTAGCCCATTTCTCTCCGTCCCATAAGCTACACCTTGACCTAACGTTTTTATGTCTTATACTTGTGCTTACTTTAGTTCCTTTTTAGGGTTTGCTGAAGATGGCGGTATATAGGCTGAATTAGCAAGGGATGGTAAGGTTTATCGGGGTTTATCGGTTATGGAACAGGCTCCTCTAGGGGGATATAAAGCACCGCCAAGTCCTTTGAGTTTTAGGCTGTTGCTAGTAGTACTCTGGCGAATAATTTTGTTGAGAAGAATTATTTAAGTTTAGGGCTAAGCATAGTGGGGTATCTAATCCCAGTTTGGGTCTTAGCTGTCGTGTGGGTGAACATACTAAAGTCACTTTCGTAGTTTATTTTGTTTTTGTTGTAGCTTTTTACAGCTTAATTATATTTTAACTTTATTTAAGGTTGATGTCTTTGACACGCTTTACGCCGAGGTTCTATTAATTTGGGTTAATCGTATGACCGCGGTGGCTGGCACGAAATTTACCAACCCTATTTAGTATAACTTAGTCAAACTTTCATTTATTGCTTAATTTTTGTCACTGCTGTTTCCCGTGGGGGTGTGGTTGAGCAAGGTGTTGTGAGCTACTGTTTTAGTGTGCTTGATACCCGCTCCTTTTAATCGTTGAAGAAGCGATTTAGAGGGCATTCTCACTGGGGCGTGGATACTTGCATGTGTAGTTTTACTAATAATTAATAAAAAGGCCAGGACCAAACCTATGTGTTTATGGAGCTAGTAAGCTCGTCTAGGCATTTTCAGTGCCTTGCTTTGATTATTAAGCTACATTAAC